TTCGTAAAGGATTCAATGCAGACTTTGATGGGGATCAAATGGCTGTTCATGTACCTTTATCTTTGGAAGCGCAAGCGGAGGCTCGTTTACTTATGTTTTCTCATATGAATCTCTTTTCTCCGGCTATTGGAGATCCCATTTTGGTACCAACCCAAGATATGCTTATTGGACTCTATGTATTAACGATCGGGAATCGTCGAGGTATTTGTGCAAATAGGTATAATCCATGGAATCGCAGAAACTATCAAAATGAAACAGTTAATGATTATAAGTATAAATATACTACGAAAGAGAAAGAGCCCTATTTTTTTAGTTCCTATGATGTACTTCTAGTTTATCAGCAGAAACGAATCAATTTAGATAGTCCTTCGTGGCTTCGGTGGCGACTAGATCAACGTGTCATTGCCTCAAGAGAAGTTCCTATCGAAGTTCAATATGAATCTTTGGGTACCTATCATGAAATTTATGGGCACTATCTAATAGTAAGAAGTATAAAAAAAGAAATCCTTTGTATATACACCCGAACCACTGTTGGTCATATTTCTTTTTATCGAGAAATCGAAGAAGCCATACAGGGGTTTTGTCAGGCCTACTCATACGGTACCTAAGCTAAGGAATTATGTAATACCCGCGGGAATTTGGATCTCTCCGGTTCAACTGGAATCATAATTCCTTAATTTCTACGTGAATCGAGATCCAGTAAAGGAGGTCTTCGAATCACTGACTCAAACCCATTGTCGAATCCGACTCAGCGGAATAGGGAGGTACTTATGGCAGAATGGGCTGATCTGTTCTTTCACAATAAAGCGATAGATGGGGCTGCCATGAAACGACTTATTCGCAGATTAATAGATCACTTCGGAATGGCATATACATCGCACACCCTGGATCAAGTAAAGACTCTGGGTTTCCGGCAAGCCACTGCTACATCCATTTCATTAGGAATTGATGATCTTTTAACAGTACCTTCTAAGGGGTGGCTAGTCCAAGATGCTGAACAACAAAGTTTAATTTTAGAAAAGCACCATCATTGTGGGAATGTACACACAGTAGAAAAATTACGCCAATCCATTGAGATATGGTATGCTACAAGTGAATATTTGAGACAAGAAATGCATCCTAATTTTAGGATGACTGATCCTTCTAATTCAGTCCATATAATGTCCTTTTCGGGAGCTAGAGGAAATGCATCTCAGGTACACCAATTAGTAGGTATGAGAGGATTAATGTCGGATCCCCAAGGACAAATGATTGATTTACCGATTCAAAGCAATTTACGCGAAGGACTTTCTTTAACGGAATATATCATTTCCTGCTACGGAGCCCGCAAAGGAGTTGTGGATACTGCTGTACGAACATCAGATGCTGGATACCTCACGCGTAGACTTGTTGAAGTAGTTCAGCACATTGTTGTACGTAGAACAGATTGTGGCACTACCCGAGGCATTTCCGTGAGTCCTAGAAATGGGATGACGGAAAGAATTTGGATCCAAACACTAATTGGTCGTGTATTAGCATACAATATATATATGGGTCCACGTTGCATTGCCGCTCAAAATAAAGATATTGGGGTTGGACTTGTCACTCGATTCCTAACCTTTCGAACACAACCAATATATATTAGAACCCCCTTTCTTTGCAGGAGTATATCTTGGATCTGTCGATTATGTTATGGTCAGAGTCCCACTCATGGCGACCTGGTCGAATTGGGAGAAGCAGTAGGTATTATTGCGGGTCAATCAATCGGCGAACCGGGGACTCAACTAACATTAAGAACTTTTCATACCGGTGGAGTATTCACAGGTGGTACTGCAGAACATGTACAAGCTCCTTTTAATGGAAAAATCAAATTCAATGAGGATTTGGTTCATCCCACACGTACACGTCATGGGCATCCTGCTTTTCTATGTTATATAGACCTGTATGTAACTATTGAGAGTCACGATATTCTACATAATGTGAATATTCCACCCAAAAGTTTTCTTTTAGTTCAAAATGATCAATATGTAGAATCAGAACAAGTGATTGCTGAGATTCGCGCTGGAACATCTACTTTCAATTTTAATAAAGTTAAAGAGAAAGTTCGAAAACATATTTATTCTGACTCAGAGGGAGAAATGCACTGGAGTACCGATGTGTACCATGCACCGGAATATAAATATGGTAATGTTCATCTCTTACCCAAAACAAGTCATTTATGGATATTATCAGGAGCTCTGTGCAGATCCAGTATAGTGCCTTTTTCACTCCACAAGGATCAAGATCAAATGAATGTTCATTCTGTTGAACGGAGATATATTTCTGACCTCTCAGTGACTAATGATCAAGTGAGACACAAATTGTTTAGTTCGAATCCTTACGGTAAAAAGGGGGGGGTTCTTGATTATTCAGGACCTGATCGAATCATATCCAACGGTCATTGGAATTTCATATATCCTACCATTCTCCACGAGAATTCTGATTTATTGGCTAAGAGGCGAAGAAATAGATTCATCATCCC